ACGTTATGATATCTCAAAAATGACATACTTTACAGAAAATTTAAAGAAGGAATTCCTAAAATAGTTTTTAGAAAATCATCTATTTTGGAAAATTACCTACTAGATTAACTACTAATCCCATTACAATTTTCTAATTCAAATTAGATGGACTCTTTTTTTGAGCCTGACCAATTAAATGAATTCAATTGATAATTGAATTGATAGTAAAATGGATAGTAATTTTTTTTTTTTATTTTTTTTTTATTATGAATTGAATTCCATGGAAGATACAGTCTTTTTGTTTGTCTTTTTTTTTGTTACTAGTAAGATTTTATGTGATTTTTCTATATTCATATTTTTATGATATGAAGGGAGTACAAGTTAGAAAAAAAAAAATAAATAGATAATTAATAGTAACGAACAATTGGTTTTGAATACTAAATGTCTTTGACATCCAACTATAAAAATGAATAACCTATTCTAATTTTTTAATGGCAGTTCCAAAAAAACGCACTTCTATATCAAAAAAAAAGATTCGTAAAAATATTTGGAAAAGGAAAGGATATTGGGCGGCATTGAAAGCTTTTTCATTAGGGAAATCTCTTTCTACGAAGAGTTCAAAAAGTTTTTTTTATACAAAAAATAAATAATCAAAGATTGAAATAATCTGAATTGGTCTGATTTGAAAAAAAAAAAATGGATATTAGATATTAATATTAGATATTAAATGAAAATTAAATAAAAAATAGATAAGAATGAATATGAATAAATAAAAGAATGAATAAATAAGAATAAAATAATATAATAAATAAAAGAATGAATAAATAAGAATAAAATAATATATAATTAAAATAATATATAATTAAGAATAAAAAATAAATAAGAATAAAATAATATATAATGAATGTATAAATAAAAAGAATTTTTTGGATTCTATAATGTTTTAACCTAATTATAATCTTAAATTGAATTTGTTTTGCTTTTATAGTAGAATCCTTTTTTTTTGTCTACTGAATTAGAATTCTAAAATAGTACTTTTACTTTTGTGTTTGAAAAAGAATAAACGCAAGCACACGATTTCACCTTTCTTTTTAATCATATTTCATTACCAGTTGACAAAGTCGAAGCTGCGGGGATTCCTATTTTCCCCATCGATTCAATAATTGAAAATATAATTATAATTTTATTTCATTAGAATTTGTTTTTTGAAATACAGTACAATTATGATCTAAATTGGAATTTGCATTATTTTATTTGCACATTCTGGCTCAAGACTTAACAATACTTAATCGGTTTATTAAATTTTAACAAAAATCCGCCACACAACTAAATCCCTAACAATTAATACAAAGCTATGCAAATAATTCCCTAAATCTATTGTGTATATTACTAAATTTGTAATGCAGAAAATCCTATTTCTCCATCAAAAAATTCGGGCCGTGCTTGGCCATGTCATATTTTTTATTAGATATTAGATTCATAAACTAAATAATCTAAATGAGAAATAAATTCTAAATTTTAAAATTAAAATGTAAATAATAAAAAAAATAAAAAAAAAAAATTTCTTTTGAGTTCTATTCATGAATTGAAGTCATAACTATAACGTTCGAAGAATTACATTTTAGTCGAGCATAAACTAATAAATTATCAAAACCTATTGTATTGTTAAGTTAAATAAAACAGGTACCCTTATCCCTTATATCCCTTATAAGTAAATAATAAGTAAATAATAAATCTAAATACAAAAATAAAAACTATTGAAAACATTACGTTAAAATCTATAATTTAAAACCAAGTTATTATTTATTAATTGGAATGTTTCCTAAAAAAAAATATTGAATTGACTACTTTAATCTCGACGATTGAATAAAAAAAAGTTATTATGATTTCGAGCAAGCCGCTATGGTGAAATCGGTAGACACGCTGCTCTTAGGAAGCAGTGCTAAAGCATCTCGGTTCGAGTCCGAGTGGCGGCATGCCATCTTCTAAAAAAGTAAGTCCTAGAAAATTCAAATAAAAAAAAAAAAAGTTCTATAATGAATTCAATTCCCGATTTCCATTCCTATAATGAAAGAAGAGTTCTTCCCCCCCCCTTTTTTTTTTATTTTTAAAATTTATGATATTTTCAACTTTAGAGCATATCTTAGCTCATATATCCTTTTCAGTTGTTTCAATTGTAATTACAATTCATTTAATAACATTATTAGTCGATGAAATCGTAGGACTATATGATTCGTCTCAAAAGGGCATGATAACTATTTTTTTTTGTATAACAGGATTATTAGTTACTCGTTGGATTAATTTTGGACATTTACCATTAAGTAATTTATATGAATCATTAATCTTTCTTTCCTGGAGTTTCTCCATAATTCATATGGTTCCATATTTACAAAAAAATAAAACCTATTTCAATTTAAAAGCAATAACGGCGCCAAGTGCTATTTTTACCCAAGGTTTTGCTACTTCGGGTCTTTTAACTGAAATGCATCAATCCGAAATATTAGTACCTGCTCTTCAATCTCATTGGTTAATGATGCACGTAAGTATGATGGTATTGGGATATGCGGCTCTTTTATGCGGATCATTATTATCACTAGCCCTTCTAGTCATTAAATTTCGAAAATTAATAAGGATTTTTAGTATTCAATACGTTAGCGAAAAAAACAATGTTTTACCAAACATTTCTTTTCTTTCTTCTCGGAATTATTACAGGTTTCAATTAATTCAACAATTGGATCTTTGGAGTTATCGTATTATTAGTTTAGGGTTTATCTTTTTAACCATAGGTATTCTTTCGGGAGCAGTATGGGCTAATGAAGCATGGGGATCATATTGGAATTGGGATCCAAAGGAAACTTGGGCGTTTATTACTTGGACCATATTTGCAATTTATTTACATACTCGAACAAATCAAAATTGGGAAAGTGTAAATTCCGCAATTGTAGCTTCGATAGGTTTTCTTATAATTTGGATATGTTATTTTGGGGTAAATTTATTCGGAATAGGATTGCATAGTTATGGTTCATTTACATTAACATCTTGAAAAAAGTACTTGACGAATTCAAAACAAAGATAGTACAGCTTAAGTGTCTATATAAGAAAACTTCATGTAAGCCGTCGAAAACCCTTTGAATTACTTCATTTCCATTCCTTTACAAAAAGGGTTTTCGATGGCTTACATACTTACTGCTTAGACTAGAATTCCTATTTTTTATTTTTATAAGTAAAAATAAAAACTATCGAAAAAAATAATTAGATAAAACAGCTTCGACTTTGTCAACTGATAATGGAAGAAATCTGGATAAATCCCAATAGCTATTACAGGTAGAAGGATAGAGATCGAAATAAATAACTCTCGCGGTCCAGAATCAACAAAATAAGAGTTTTGAGTATTCAAATTTAAAAACTTGTATCCATAGAACATCTGGCGTAACATAGATAATGAATAAATAGGAGTTAATATCATACCAATTGCCATTACAAAAGTAATTAATATTTTTGTCATTAAAAGATATTTTTGGCTAGTAAGTATTCCAAAAAATACTATCAATTCTGCAACAAAACCGCTCATGCCCGGTAATGCAAGAGAGGCCATTGATAAAATACTGAAAGTTGCGAATATTTTTGGAATTGTGATAGCCATTCCGCCCATTTTGTCGAGATAAACAAGACGTATTCTATCATAACTCGTTCCTGCCAAGAAAAAAAGCGCAGCACCAATAAATCCATGAGAAATTATTTGTAAAATAGCTCCATTGAGTCCTGTATCGCTTATAGAACCCAGTCCTATAATTATGAAACCCATATGAGATACGGAGGAGTAAGCTATTCTTTTTTTTAAATTATATTGCCCTGGAGATGTTGAAGCTGCATAGATTATTTGAATTGTGCCTATTATCATCAACCAGGGAGAAAATATAGAATGAGAGTGAGGAAATAATCCCATATTGATCCGAACCAACCCATATGCTCCCATTTTTAATAAGATTCCAGCTAGAAGCATACAAGTACTGTAATGCGCCTCTCCATGAGTGTCTGGTAACCATGTATGTAAGGGTATAATCGGCAATTTGACAGCAAAAGCAATAAAAAATCCAAGATAAAATAGTATTTCCACTGCTACAGGATAGGATTGATTAGCTGATGTTTCAAAATTTAATGTTGGTTCATTAGAACCATATAAACAAATACCCAGAATTCCCATTAATAAAAAAACAGAACTTACTGCAGTGTACAAAATAAATTTTGTAGCTGAATACAAACGTTTCTTTCCCCCCCACATGGAGAGAAGTAGATAAACCGGAATTAATTCTAATTCCCACATGATGAAAAAAAGTAAAAGGTCTTGAGAAGAAAATGGTCCTATTTGACCGCTATACATTGCTAACATCAGGAAATGGAATAATCGGGAATCTCGAGTAACTGGCCGAGCCGCTAAAGTAGCTAAAGTAGTGATAAATCCCGTTAGCAAAACAGGTCCTATAGAAATTCCATCTATTCCCAATCTCCAGTAAAAATCAAAAAAATTGATCCATTTATAATTTTCTATTAATTGGATTAATGGATCGTCCAATTGGAAATGATAACCAAATGCATAGGTTGTTAGAAGGAGTTCTATTATACATATACAAAGAGTATACCATCTAATTACCTTATTTCCTCTATGAGGAAGAAAGAAAATTAAGGAACCCGCAAAGATTGGCAAAAATACAACTATCGTTAACCAAGGAAAGTAATTCGTGGTAAAAATAAAATACACTTGGACCGACAAAAACCCGTGCTCCAATATTTTGGAGCACGGGTTTTTGTCGGTAAAGGTAAAAAAAAAAAATAAAATGTATTCGTATTCGAGTAGGTTTTTTGGAATGGATCAATAAGCTAGACCCATACTTCGAGTTGTTTCATGCCATAAATAAACTCGAACACTCAAAAAATCTGTTGGACAGGCGGATTCACATCTCTTACAACCCACACAGTCTTCTGTTCTTGGAGCAGAAGCAATTTGCTTAGCTTTACACCCGTCCCAAGGTATCATTTCTAATACATCTGTGGGGCAGGCTCGGACACATTGAGTGCACCCTATACATGTATCATAAATCTTTACTGAATGTGACATTGTATCTAGAATTTTTTTTAATTAGAAATTTTGATCTAGTAAACTTGTAAATGAATCATATATTTAGACACCAGATGAATCAATGATTTATCAGAATTTTTTTTAATCAATATACCTACTAATCTACCTACTTCTGAATCAACTCATGTGAAAGAGCCAAGATACTTTGATTTCTTACATTTTCGCAAACCGGATCATTATTATGTATAATATATGCTAATTCGAACTTATCAATATTCTAATTTCTATGATTAATACTACTTATGCAACAAATTAGATTGATTTATACGAATTGATTTTCTGTTACGATAAATTGACGAAACAATTGCTGGTCCAATAGCTGCTTCAGCGGCTGCAATAGCTATAACAAAAATGGAGAAAATATTTCCTTTTAATTGGCGACTATCAAAAAAATCAGAAAATGTTACGAAATTTATATTAACCGCATTCAGTATAAGTTCAAGACACATAAGGGCTCTAACCATATTTCGGCTCGTGATCAATCCATAGATACCGATAGAAAATAAGTAAGCACTCAAAACAAGTACATGTTCGAGCATCATTGATCAACTCCTTATCAATTTCAATTCATTTCAATATAATATGAACAACAATTCGACGGATTCAATTGACTAGAATCAAAAAAAAGTATGGAATAAACTATTAGTAATAGATCAAATAAAATAAAATTTCTATTTGATCTTTTTATTTTATACATAAACAATCTTGAATTTTAATTGAAGGAAAATAAAATAAATGTGATAACACAAAATGAAATTTGATTTTGATTGCTGTTGCTAATTTTATAGATTTATTATTGGCGCGCCACGGCAATTGCACCTATTAAAGCAACTAAAAGAATTATCGAAATGAATTCAAATGGAAGAAAAAAATCTGTTGATAAATGAATTCCAATTTGTTGACTATTACTTATCAAATCTTGCTCTATAATCTGGTTTGATCTTGTAGTCCAAATAATCCCGTACCATGACGTATCCGTAATAGTAGTCATTAGTAAAAGAAAAATACTTGTACAAACCAACAAAGTAACCCCATCCCCAATGGTCCAAAGAGTAAAATCGTTGGAATAGTCTGAACCATTCATGAACATTACAGCAAATAGGATTAAAACATTTATAGCTCCCACGTAAATAAGGAGTTGGGCAGCAGCTACAAAATATGAATTTAATAGAATATAGAATAAGGATATACAAACAAGAACCAGTCCCAATGAAAAGGCAGAAAAAATTGGGTTAGAAAGTAATACTACTCCTATACCTCCTAATAGAAGACCTAAGCCCAGAAAGACTAAAAGAAAATCATGTATTGGTCCAGGTAAATCCATTATATGTAAAATAAGAAATAAATAAATCAAAATGTTTTTCATGCCCTTATTGAGACCAGACCAGAAAAAAAAATTGATGATTCAAAAAATATTCCTATCAAAAACTAAAAATTATATATAGTTTTTCGTTTTTGAAATAATTTCAGATATATGAATTAATAGATTTTCAATCCAAATTAAGACATGATTTTTACTAATCAATCAATACTTGAGATTTGTAGGTATTAACCAAAGAAAACGAAAAACCTCATTCTTTTAGATCAAAATCGAATCTTAGTAATTACATTACACAATTTTATTACATACACAATTACATACACAATTTTCTTTTTGAATCTTAAATCAAGAGATTTACTTATGAGGCGAATTCAAAATTGTTCGAATTGTATAATCGTTAATTACTGACATTGGTAAACGACCCAAGGAAATTTGATTATAATTCAATTCGTGACGATCATAAGTAGAAAGTTCATATTCTTCAGTCATTGATAAACAATTTGTTGGACAATACTCAACACAGTTACCACAAAATATACAGATTCCAAAATCAATACTATAATTAAGTAATCGTTTCTTGCGAATATCAGTTTCTAATTTCCAATCAACGACAGGTAGATCGATAGGACATACACGCACACATACTTCACAAGCAATACATTTATCAAATTCAAAATGGATTCGACCGCGGAAACGCTCCGCAGTAATTAATTTTTCATAAGGATATTGAATAGTTATGGGTAAACGATTTACGTGGGATAAGGTAATCATGAAACCTTGACCAATGTACCTTGCAGCTCGTACTGTTTGTTGACCATAATTCATGAACCCAGTTATTATAGAAAACATATTGGGAATATATATATGAATAATTTTATGTTTGTTTATTTCTCTTGTTTGATCCAAATTGTGAATATAAGATAGTCCTTTACAGTGAAAAGAGTTGGAAAGAAGTTGTTAATAATAGATTTCCAAGAGAAATAGGTAAAAGAAATTTCCATCCAAGATTCAATAGTTGGTCCATTCGTAGCCTAGGTAAAGTCCATCTTGTTGTGATAGGAATGAACAAAAACAAATACGTTTTAGCTAATGTAATGAAAATACCAATTATTGGTTCAAAAACTCTATATGTTTTATTTATTTCAAAAAGCTCAGAAACAAATATATATGGAATAGAGATATTCCAACCGCCTAAGTAAAGAACTGTTACAAATAATGAAGAAACTAATAAATTTAGATAGGAAGCAACGTAAAATAACCCAAATTTGATACCCGAGTATTCGGTTTGATAACCTGCTACTAATTCTTCTTCTGCTTCTGGTAAATCAAAAGGTAATCTTTCACATTCTGCTAGGGAAGAAATTAGAAAAATGATAAACCCTATAGGTTGACGCCACAAATTCCATCCCCAAAAACCATATTTTGATTGAGCCTCGATTATATCAACTGTACTTGAACTATTAGATAATTATAGTCGATGATACTATTACTGTTTCCATCGCTAGTACAGAACCGTACATGAGATTTTCATCTCATACGGCTCCTTGAGGACCATAAATAAATCTAAGGACCGGGTATTTTATCTTGATATGTTTATAAGATAGATAAGGTCAAAATATATCATACGATCCTGAATTAGATCAATTGAATTCTATCTGTTATTGTTTAACAATAATATGTTTTTTTTTTTTTTTTTAATAATTAAAAATTATAAATAATATATATAAATTAAAATATATATAAATTATAAATTAAATATAAATATATATAAAATAAATTAAAATAAAAATATTAAAATAAAAATATATATAAATATTTAAATATATATAAATATTTAAATATTAATAAAATATATATAAATATTAATTTTAGAACAAAGGAAGAAAATTATATATATATATATATATATAATTTATATATATTTATATAATAATATAATTAAGAATAAATATAATAAATTATTAATAAATAATATAAATTATTAATAAATAATAAGAACTCCAATTTGAATAATAAATAATAAATCAAATTTAAAATACTTCTGAATTGATCTCATCCTTTCTTTATCTTTAAAAAATTTTTACTTTCGTAAAAAATTTCAATTTTTTTTTGTTGAGTAATAATTCCATTCTTCAATAAAATACTCCTTGTAAAAGTAGAAATAACCCGGCTTTTTTTTTTTCACTTACGTTATACATTACATTCCTTTATGAATTATGATATGAATTCTATTTATGCGAATATGGATATAAAAAGGAAAGAATAAAAGTAAAGAAAGATCTTTTTTTTTTTTTATTTTCTATTGTAATTTCTATTGGAATTGGATTCTTTTCTATATATATTCTATATATATATATATTTTCTATTCTTCTTTCTTTTTCTGAGAAATAAAGGGCTTAGAAAATACAAGTAAAGGATTATTTCGTTTCAAATAGTCATTTATTTAATACGTGGATAGGAGCATACTCTGGATTGGAATTGTGGGTAGTACTGCCTGATCATTTCTACCAACTTAAAGCCCCAATTAATATTCTTTGTATATTATGCAGAAATATACTTTTGGATAATTTCCATAATTGCCATTACTAATCCTTTTCGTATATTGGTGTTTCTAACTATCCACTCGTTTTTGTTCAATCATCCATTATGTTATGGTAATACATGTATGAGAATACATATAAACAATAGTAATAGTGAAAAATTAATATGGTTAATCTTTTGAACCCGCTTCAAGTTAGGATGACTAATCAACCAATCTTGGGATAAATGGTCTCTTTTATTTTTGTTTATTTCCGCCCAACTCTCTAACTCTTATACATAGAAAATGAGACTCAATATTTTGACAGCAAATTTATATATAAGCTGTTTTCTTTCACTCATATAACTATCTGATTTAGTTCATCAATCCAAATAATTAATAAAAAAATGAAAATATCGACTCAATTCATTTTTCCCCTTTTCTAGAGAGGAAGGAATAGAGAAAAATTTATGTCTCAACGAATCACACGTAGAGATATTGACAATACACATAAAGTTAATGGTATTTCATAACTAATCGATTGAGCAGCAGCTCGTAGACCACCTAAAAAGGAATATTTATTATTTGATCCGTATCCTGACATCAGAAGACCAATAGGAGCAATACTTGAAATGGCAATCCATAAAAAAACACCGATATTAAGATCCGCTAAAACAAGGTGATATCCAAAAGGGACTACTAAATAGCTTACTAAAATGGAGATGACTGCTATGGATGGTCCGATACTGAATAAACGAGTATCTCCTCTAGATGGAAGGAGATTTTCTTTGAAAAGTAGTTTTGTCCCATCTGCTAGAGCTTGAAGAACTCCCAAAGGACCGGCGTATTCAGGTCCAATACGTTGTTGTATTCCTGCAGATATTTCTCTTTCTAACCATACAATTACCAGTACACCTATTGTGATTCCCAATACAAGAGTCAAAATAGGAATAAGGATCCATATAATTCCATAGACCTCTTTAATAAATTCGAATCTAGAAAAAGAATTGATATCTTGTACTTCGTTTGTATCAATTATCATTTCAACGATCAACTTCTCCCATAATGATATCTATACTACCTAGTATCGTCATAATATCAGCCAATTTCATTCTTTTAACTAACTGAGGAAGAATTTGCAAATTGATAAAACCTGGCGGGCGTATTTTCCATCTCCAAGGAAAAACACTCTGATCCCCTATCAGAAAAATTCCTAATTCTCCCTTTGGGGCTTCGACTCTCACATAGAGTTCTTGTTTTGGCAATTCAAATGTAGGAGACGGTTTTTTACTAATAAATCTATATTCAAAATCATTCCATTCTGGATTCCTTTCTCTATCAAAGTATCGAATTTCTAAATTCTCATATGGCCCCCCCGGAATTCCTTCGAGAGCCTGTTGAATAATTTTTATGGATTCGGTCATTTCACCAATTCGGACTAGATAACGAGCTAATGAATCTCCCTCTTTTTGCCACTGTACTTCCCAATCAAATTCGTCGTAACACTCATAATGATCAACCTTACGAAGATCCCATTGTATTCCGGAAGCTCGCAGCATTGGTCCTGATAAACCCCAATTTATTACTTCCTCTTTACCAATAATGCCTACTCCCTCAACTCGTTCTAAAAAAATAGGATTTCGTGTAATAAGTTTTTGATATTCAGTAACTCCCGTTAAAAAATAATCGCAAAAATCCAAACATTTATCTATCCAGCCATGAGGTAGATCAGTCGCTACTCCTCCGATACGAAAATAATTATGCATCATTCTCATACCGGTGGCAGCTTCAAATAGATCATATACTAACTCTCTTTCTCTGAAAATATAGAAGAAAGGGGTCTGTGCACCAATATCTGCCATAAAAGGACCAAGCCATAACAGATGAGAAGCTATACGACTCAACTCCAGCATAATTACTCGAATATAGCTGGCTCTTTTAGGTACTTGAATATTTCCCAACTGTTCCGGTCCATTTACGGTTATTGCTTCTGTGAACATAGTAGCTAAATAATCCCAACGTGTTACGTAAGGCAGATATTGTATAATTGTTCGGTTTTCCGCAATTTTTTCCATCCCTCGGTGTAAATAGCCCAATATTGGTTCACAGTCAATAACATCTTCACCATCGAGAGTAACGATGAGTCGAAGAACACCATGCATTGATGGGTGGTGGGGGCCCATATTTACTTTCATGAGGTCTTGTCTTGTAGCTGGTATATTCATAGGTTTTTCCTCGATTCATTCTTTCATGAATTGCTGAAAACGTAAATAAGTTCATTAAAATTCAAGATCTAATAAATCAAATAATTCAAAATGCATCTTCAAATTTCAAATTAACGAGTTTTTGATTCCCGAATATTCAACTGATTAATTAATTCTTTATAACATATTCGATTTTTCTTTGACAAATAAGACAGCATCCGTTGGCGTTTTCCCAAAATTTTCCGTAGGCCCCTCTGTGATGAATAGTCTTTTCTGTGCAATTCCAAATGGGAAGAAAGTTTTCGTATCCTATCGGTGAGGCTTTTTATTTGAAATGCAACAGACCCCCTGTTTTCGTCTTTTTCTTCTTGCGAAATAACCGAGATTAATGATTTTTTTACCATAAAATGAAATACTCTCTCCCCTCACTTGCTCTCTTTTTAGTGATAGATTTTTTTATTGATCAATAATAATAATGCCACTTATTTTAATTTGATATATACAAGAATCTTAATTTCGTTAATAATTTATGAATCTTAATTTCGTTATCTTAATCTTAATTTCGTTAATAATTTCCATTTTTTTTTTATTGGGATTCGACTTGGTATCAAAAAAGATGGTTTTCTGCACTCACCAAAGATAAAAATTTATAACAAAAATGAAAATAAGAAGATTTTTTTGATCCTTTCGAGATCTAATTTCGAGATCTAATTAATATGTCATTCAAATTAAATGAATATCATCTATCAGAATGGAATGTAAAACAATGTATGCATCTCTTTGCCTTTATAGACCCGACCCAACAGGGTATAGAAAATAGAGTAAAAATGTACCATTAATTCATTTTCAATCGTGGATACATATCTATTCTTACCATACTGAAACGACTGCCGTTATTGGTATCAAACCAATAGCGGTTCATACAAGCTAAATCTTCTAATCTATAATTAGGCCAAAGAAAGAACTTTAATTTAATTAGTTTATTTTTTTCTTTTTTGTTTTTATCAAAAACTTGATTGGTTGCCTTATTTCCATTAAAAAATCTTGTGTTTTTAGGTATATCATTTTTATTCTTAGAATTGAAACAAATTAGAATTCTCAATTCTCTACGACGTCTGGGGGATAAAATAGTTTCAGGAACAAACAAATCATAATTATTTTTGTCTCTATTTCCAGTTATCTTTTGATATTTTGGGATGAATTCATCTGAATTCTGCTTATCAACATGACCTTTTTCTCGGTACCTTTTATTAATTGTTTGCTTACTCTTATGAACCAACAAAATACTTATGGTTTGATACATAATAAATTGTCCTTCTTTTTTTATAGACAAAGGAACTGGTTCGATAAACAATATTCCCTTTTTGATCAATTCTGTAAAAGTGAAATCTTTCTGAACCATTAGAATATCCAGATTAATTTCTCTCCTTTGAATAGAGGATATAGTAATTTCTTTTGGATTTATCAGTCTAAGCAGTAGACAATATACTTTGATGTTATTGAGCATTTTTTGATTTAAAAAATAATCCCATCTCAATTGAAAACGCAAATACCTTTTTAGGAAAAAACCAAATTCTGCTTCTATCCTGTATTGTTTTTTATCTTTTTTCTTTTTTGATCCCAAATAATTTTCTTCAACAGCTTTTTCTTGATTTGAAAAAATTGATTCAAAATCTGCTTGGTCTGCAGATTCTTTTTCTCCTTGATTTTCATTTAAATTAAAAAGAAGTAATTTGATTGGTATGGTCCATGGTTTAATCTTATACACATTATAAAGTATCAAAAATTCTGAGAAAAACCAAAGTTCCAGATTTGATATGGGACAACTTAGTATTTCTTCATTCAGTTTCAGCCAATCAAAAAGTGTTTTTTTATTGGATAAGTTGATTTCTTGATTTTGATAAATTGGTAGAAAAAAAAGAACTTTCTTAGCAATTTTTTCAATTATTTGATAATTATTAGTCCTACTCTTAGTATATTTATTTCTGTTGGTGTCAATATCCATATTGATCCAGGCCTCAATATCGACTTTTTTTTTAAGACCAAAATTGAGAATTATCCAATTAAAATATTTTCTATCCATATTTTTGTTCTTATCTATAATATTATCTTCTACTAGATAATTATGGATAGGGGTATTCACTATCCTATTCAACCTATTAAATAAATTTCGTTTATGTGTGTTGTAATTATCAAAAATATCTTGGTTATTATTTATTTTTTTTGGAAATCTATAAATAGATGAGTTTTTCTTATCTTCATAATTAATAAATTTATACGATAAATTATCATATCTATATTGTTTTTTAACATTTTTTTTTTGATTCGGTAATGAGTCTTCTTCCAAATTTGTTTGTTTTTTGTAGTTAATTAATCGCGTTTTTTTGTATGAATCACATTTGTTTAAATATTTATTCTGATCTATAGAGTGGTGATTGACTGTATCTCGCCATTTTTTTGGTACTAATCTACTAGACCATCTAATTTGAGATAAATCATATTGATAATGACTCTTTAACCAATTTTTCCATTGATTCATTTCTAAATTGGAGAAATTCTTATGTTTTAATTTGGAATGAAATATTTCCTTTGTTCCAAAAAAATAATCTTTTATTTCATTCTTAAGAAAAAAGGATGTTCCGTTATATTCAAAGACAGATCTTAACTTAGAGAAGTTAAAAACTGGAGTTTGTGATAATTTGTAAAATACATATGCTTGTGACAAGTAAGAGAATTTATAAAAAATCTGTGAGTTCTTATTCTTATTACTAATATTATAAAATTTACTAATATTATAAAATGATTTTTTTCTAGTTGAAATAAAGTGAATTCTATTTTGTTTTGTTTTATCAATTCCTTCTTGATTTGTTTCATCATTGGAAATAGATTGATTATTGTAAATGTATTTATTAATAATTTTTTTTGTTGATTCAAGAAAAAAAAGTGGTGTATTTTTTTTAGGAAAATTTTTAATGCATAAAAGAATATCTATATAGATCTTTTCAATTAAAAATTTTCGAAAAGAATTTACTTTACGAATTAGTCGAACATTTTTTCTTTTTAATATCTGCAAAATATTTGTTTGCACTTCCAATCTTTTATCATTATAAATAATTTTCTTAGACCTAATATTTCTATCTGAGGATATAAATCTTTTTTTTTTGTCTTTTGAAATTTTTTCTATTTGATTTAGGATTGTGTTTGTTCTATCAGTCAGATCTTGTATTTTTTTTTTTGTCAATGAATCATTTATCCAATTCGTACATTGAATTTGAATAGGTGATTCGTAAATTATTTCATTACTAATTTTCGAATCTTTTTCTTTTTGAATTTCAACATCGCTCACTTCATATATTTCTCGGAATCCAAATAATAAAATTGGGTTTATTTTTGAGAGTTCTTTTATTATTTTTTTTAGAACTAGAATACTTTGAATAACCCATTTTTTTGTTTCTTTTAAGGCATGAAAAAAAAATCTTGTGTTTTCTTTTAAAATTCTTATAACTTGAAAACATTTCTTTTTCAATTTTCTAATTTTTTTTTTGAGTTCTTTAAAAATAGGTTCAAAAAATGAAAGTTGTTTTTGAGGAGAACCAAAAGGAAGTTCAGTTCCCATTCCCAAAACTGTTAAAAAACAAAAATCATTTTTTTGTCCTTTATTTTTTGTTAGATTGTTATAAGTTTTTCGTGTCTTAGATTTATGCCAAGGTTTCAGATAAAAGGGAAATAGGATTTTTATCTGAATACCGTCTGTTAACCAGTTTTTTGGAAATTCTTTTTCTGATAATTGAATCCCATTATAAGTACATTTAATATGCATTTCTTTATTCCAATCCTTTAA